AGGATCCGTACAAAATCGATGAAACGAAAGAGATACGAGTGAATGGAAAGGAAAAAACAAAGGATAAATTCCACTTTAAAGAGACACGCTATAAAAATAGACCCGTTTATGAAACTTATTATCTGGATGGGAATCAAGAACAAGAAAATTCAAAGTTAGAAATATTTAAAAAATAATAAAAAAATTAATACATAGGATACATACACTAAAAGATAAGAAGAAATTCGACCACCCCCTACATATTTGATAACCTCTCCTACGAAAAAACTCGCAATACCGACTCCATTCGTAATTCCATCAATTACTCGTCTATCAAAAAAATGAATTAGTTCAGCTAATCTTCTTATACCTTTAGTAAAGGATATTACATAAAAAAAATCTATGTAACCACGATTATATGACCAATTATATATCACATTTATTATTTTACCCCCAAAAATTTTAATTTTATTAGGAACACTTCTAACAAATGAATTAAATAAATTAAAATTTTGTAAAGATGAATAAACAGGCTTATATAAAAAAGACGATATAAGAATTCCGAAATAAGCTATACTAACGGAAAAGGTTGCATTTGTGATAAATTCATACCAATCCACAGAATGGTTTCTATTTTTATGTAAAAGGTTTATAGACGGACTTAAGAATTTGGATAGTATATCCAAATCCATTCCTTCCTGATTGAATAACGGAATTCCTACGGCCCCAACGAACAATGTAAATAAAACTAATACAAGCATCGGAAATAACATAGTATTGTCCGACTCGTGGGGATATGAGAAAGTGTTTTTAGTGCCAAAACGAGCAATACTAATAAACGGATGTACCATACTTCTTACATTTTCATTACTATCAATCCGATACGTGTTTAAAAAATAAGTTTTTTCATTTTTTTTCGTAGTTAAAAAATCTAATAAACGAAAGCTTGTTTTAATAATTTTTTTTCCTTCTTTACCCCAGAGAGACATTGAATAGAACGAGCTATTTTTTTTGCCGCTGTAATTTTGAAAATAAACATTTAAATGTCCTTCAAAAGTAAGTAAATAGATACGAAACATATAAAATGCAGTTAATCCTGCCGTGGAACAAGCTATTATTGCAAAAATCGGTGAATACAACCAACTATCATTAAGAATTTCATCTTTGGACCAAAAACAAGCAAGAGGTGGAATACCACAAAGAGAAAGTGTACCTAATAAAAAAGCGGTTTTTGTAATTGGTACATGTTTTCTTAAACCGCCCATAAGAACCATATTCTGACTTTTATCTGGAGAATATCCAACAATAGTTTCCATCGAATGAATAATTGATCCAGATCCTAAGAACAACAATGCTTTCGAATAGGCATGAGTAATCAAATGAAATAAAGCAACTCGATAAGACCCCATACCTAGAGCTAACATCATATAACCCAATTGAGACATTGTAGAATAAGCTAAGCTTTTCTTAATATCTTTTTGAGCAAGAGCTAAAGTGGCTCCTAAAAGTAATGTTATTATACCTGTCAAAGCTATTAGATTTATTATGTAAGGTATAACTATGAAAAGAGGAAGAAGCCGAGCTACAAGAAAAATTCCTGCTGCTACCATAGTAGCGGCATGTATAAGAGCCGAAATGGGGGTAGGCCCTTCCATGGCATCAGGTAACCATACATGAAGGGGAAATTGGGCGGATTTTGCAACTGCGCCGGCAAATAATAGGAAGGCGCATAAGGTAACAAATAAAAAATTAACCTCATTATTATAAACCAAGTTATTAAATATCTCAAACAAATCCCGAAATTCAAAACTACCCGTTATCCAATAAAAACCCAAAATTCCTAATAATAAACCAAAATCCCCGACACGATTAGTTACAAACGCTTTTTGACAAGCATTCGCCGCACTAGGTCGTGTGAACCAAAAACCTATTAATAGATAAGAACACATTCCAACCAATTCCCAAAAAATATAAATTTGTATCAAATTAGAACTAGTAACTAATCCCAACATTGAAGTATTGGAAAAACTCATATAAGCAAAAAATCTCAAATATCCCTGATCATGAGACATATAATTATCACTATAAATAAGAACCATCATTCCAACAGTAGTGATTAATATTGACATAATAGAAGTAAGTGGATCAACCAAGCAGCCAAATTCTAAATAAAAATCATTATTGATGGTCCAAGACCATACATATTGATATACGGAATTGTTATTTATTTCCTGAATAGAAAAATGGGCTGAAAAAATCATAACTATACTTAACAATAAAACACTCGGAAAAGCCCACATACGGCGAAGATTTTTCGTTGCCGTTGGAAAAAGTAGAAGTCCTGCTCCAATTAACATTGGAACTGGAAGTGGAATGAAAGGTATAATCCATGAATATTGATATGTATATTCCATAAAAAAAAATAAAATATTTTTCTTAATTAATTGTTTCTGATTCACCGGTTCTTATTTGTTTTCTGTTGAAAGGGTTCAGTTAATAAAAAAAAATTAAGATATATAAAATAAAACTTAAATAAAATTTGCATTCTAATTATTACGTATTACAATAATTTATTTATATCTTTTATATCTATAGAGCGAGGATAAATAATTACACCAAAAACAGTGTTTGGTATGAATCATAAAGCGCATAACTTGACCCATAAAAACTATTTATTGTAATTGTAATTCGGTTATTCAGAATCATTAAACAATTTGTTTTGTAACTAATTGATTGTCTTCCATTACAATAAAAGCTATTTGTAGGAAATGCTATGATATCCAACACTTTATTTTATGTAAAAAAAAAAAAAAGGGCAAATAAAATGCCTTTAATAATAAAAAATTATATATTTTGTATCTTTTAACAGATTAACTACTAGTCCCACTCTAATTTGAGAATTAAAGTTGGGTGTACTTTTTCTTCGAGTTTGACCAATTAAATTAATTAAAATTAATATAATAGAAAATTATTAAAGTTTTTTAATTAAGCGATAGAGGGGTTGGGTTATTAAACTTTTGATGTATTTTATTACATGTATAAATGTAACACGACGAAAATAGAAAGAAAACTAAACGCACAATCTTTTCTTTTTTTTTGTATTGTATTTTATCAACTTCAATCAATTCTATTCTATTTGGCATAGGGGATTGTTGTTAGTAATATTTTATGCGATTTTTACACACCCCCCTTTTTTATGAAGGGAGTATAATTTAGAGAATAAATAGATAGAGAACAGTAAAGAAAAATTTATTTTGAACAATAGATGTCTTTCACATCCAACCGAAGAACCTATTATAATTTTTTAATGGCAGTTCCAAAAAAACGCACCTCTATTTCAAAAAAACGGATTCGTAAAAATATTTGGAAAAGGAAGGGATATCGGGCAGCATTGAAAGCTTTTTCGTTAGCGAAATCTCTTTCTACCGGGAGTTCTAAAAGTTTTTTTTGTGTAACAAATAAATAATAGTAATCAAACAATACAATAAAAAATCTGAATCGGTCTAATTATAAAAGTAATCTAATTTTGTTTCTAATTTTTTTTATAAGATTTATAAGTTATAAGAATTTTAATTAACATCATAATAGTAAAATAATATAAATTTATATTTATATAAAATAATAAATAAAAATAATTAGTTTCATAATGTTTTAATTTAGAAGGCGTCTTTTTTCTTTCATTTCTGATATAGATAAGAATTCTGTTGTCTACTTAATTCAAAAAATTAATGGTACTTTTTTGTTTGAAAAAAGGATAAATGCAAGCACAAGGGTTCACCTTTCATTTTAGTATATTTTATAATTTTCAGGATGGGGATTCTCACTTTCCCCATCGACTTGACTCAATAATAAAAATAAATTTCTTTTTTAATATATATTATAATTATATATTAATATTATATTATATATTAAAAGAAGGGTTCGTTGAAACTAATTGATTTAGTTTTAAATATGTTTTATAATCTTCTAAATCATTATTTTTCTAAATTATTATCACTATATAAACTCTTTAACCCAATTTAATTAATAAAATCCCCTTTTACATTTTTAGGTAGTTATATGACGAATGTGCCAATTTTGAGTGATCTGTTTTAGATCCTATGGTTCGATTGGAAGATCGATCAAAATATAATATATATCAAAGATATAATATATATTAATTTAAAAATTTATAAAGTATTTTTTGAAGTACGGTACAATTTCGATAGAAATATAAAATATTGTTATATAATTGATACACCCATACTAATACCTAACTTAATCGGGTTGCTAAATCTTAACACAAATTCTCTACACAACGAAAAACCCTAAAAATTCATATAAAACTAACTATGCAAATATTTACAAAAACCCCTTGAGTGTATCGCTGAAATTGTGTTATATAAAAATTATATTTTATCGATAAAATTCTTTTTTTATTTTAGATTAATAAATGATAAAATAAATGAATCATTAAAAAATGCAAACGAGACAGAACATTGTTTTTAGTTCTATCTATGGATTGAAGTCAAAATAATCTAGTTCCAACCGTAACATTTTTGTTTTAGGAAAACATAAAGTAATAACTTACGAAAAACTACATTTTTAGTTCAGTTAAATAAAATTGACATTCTAAAATAATAAATAAAAAGATAATAAATAAAATAAAAAGATAATAAATATTATTAACGAAAACGTTTAAATCCCTAATTCTTAAACAAGTTTTTATTCATCAATTTAATGGTTTCCTAAAAAAATATTGCATTTAATTAACTCCTTCAATCTCGACGATTGAATAAAAATAGGTTATTATGATTTCGAATAAGCCGCTATGGTGAAATAGGTAGACACGCTGCTCTTAGGAAGCAGTGCTAGAGCATCTCGGTTCGAGTCCGAGTGGCGGCATGGCATCTTCTAAAAGAGTAAGCCCTATAATGAATTCAATTCCCGATTTCAATTCCTATAATTGCGGGACCCCCTTTTAATAATTTTTATGATATTTTCAACTTTAGAGCATATATTAACTCATATATCCTTTTCTA